CCGGAATATTCAGAGGACTCTTCTGATCAAACAATAAATTGTCAGCAAAGTTGTTTCTTTTTTGTTTTCTTCAAATCCAAAGAATTTTTATTACTTTATACATAGGTCATCGATTCAACATTGGATAAAAAAAGGGGGAATCCTCATTTTTGGCATTTTTTACAAAAAAATTATCAAAAAAAAAAAAATGAAAGGTTCAAATCATTTTATCGACATGAGTGTTATATATCGAAAAAAGAAATTCTGTAGTAAAATATTAACATAATAGTAGAAAGCGTACCATCCTGTGCCCGGACTTGAAACAAACGGTTTAGCTTTAACCATGTTAATGGTCCCCCATTATTGGTTCGTAGAGGATCAAAGTGGATTTACCAATGAATGACGAAATGCTATGGTTCTTCAATATGATTTTTAAATTTAGTCATAAGTAATTCGCGAGATAATGTACCTTTTTTTTTTCGTAGTTTTAACGAGAAAAGTACAGTTGGTTGTATCCAACCTATTCTTGAAATAAACAACTCGCACACACTCCCTTTCCAAAAAAAATCAATACACCAAGCACTACACTTAGATTTATTGGATTTGTTGCTAAAATATCGGTATTAAATCCGAAACTCCCCGCGGATAGCCAGTAACCCAAGGAAATGAAAGAATCGGTTATATTTTTCATATTATCTCCTTTTCTAGATAAAATTAATTATCTATTTTTTATTTATTTATATGTTTCTTTTTTACTTCCTCTTTATAATTTGGAAATTGATAAATAGAATTGAAAAAGAAATCCATTGATTTATAAATCAATGGATTTCTTTTTCAATTGACAATTTCCAAAAAACAATAAGAACTATACTTATTAGATTCGAATTAGGTACCAAGGTTGATGTCAATTGCTTTTCCTTTGTTGGAACAATTTCTAAAACGAGTTCCATTGAACCTTGAATTAAGAAGAGGAAAGAGTCACTATGCTAATTCCTCATCCACAAATAAGTCTCTCCCCATACATAGGGTATTGTACCAACGAATAAATAATTGTAAGAGTGAAAGGTTCATAAAATTAGAAAAAGCACGAACAGAAAGTTCAAAGAAATAAAAAAGAATACATAGTGTTTGTTTTTTTTTTTTTTTTTAGGATTCAAATTAAACAAAAGGATTTGCAAATAAAAGTGCTAATGCTACAACCAATCCATAAATGGTTAAAGCTTCCATAAAAGCCAGACTAAGCAATAAAGTCCCTCGTATTTTTCCCTCCGCCTCAGGTTGTCTCGCAATCCCTTCTACAGCTTGGCCTGCAGCAGTACCTTGACCAATTCCAGGCCCAATAGAAGCAAGCCCTACGGCCAACCCAGCAGCAATAACGGAAGCGGCAGAAATAAGTGGATTCATGATAAGCTCCTCACACCAAAATAAAGAAATGGTTAATGATACAATCAACCAATGAATTATAACTTATTATTCCATTGCTAAGATTTATACAGTCGAAGTAACTAAAAACTCCGAATTGAAGTAATAATATGATTGAATCATTAGAATTATTTGAATATCTTTTTTTTTAGTTCCTATCCATCCACGGAGTTTTTGTGAATCCATACTATACTCCTGTCATTCTTCCTTTTCTTGATTGAATCTCGGTATTCATTCAATAGTCAATTCACAACTACAGACGAAACGGAAGGACTTCAACTAGAATCCATATCTAAATTCCCAGTAGTAGAGCATATCTTTAGTTCATATATAATTAGTTAATACCTAATATCACATATACTTGTGTTTCTTACCTAATGTAAACCTATTATTAATATTTTAGAGTCAATCGGATTCGAGAACCATTCTTCGAAACATACACAAGTGTTGTCTTATAGTAATTCGATTCAATACGTCGAATTCGACTCCACACTCCCCTAACAAATACATTTTTTTCATCTCTTTTTTTTTTTTTGTAAATACTTTCCTACTAATATCGTAATCTTTTTTTTTCCTATTACTCTCTAGATCTTATATATTTTCCTTATTTATACCTTACCTTAAACTTATTTATATATTATTTTTCTATTTTTATTCCCTAAATAGATTATCTTGAGCCATGTATATATTGCCTTGAGCTAAACTATTTCTAAAACTAATCAATGATGACCCTCCATGGATTCGCCTATATAAGCTGCAGCTAAAGTTGCAAAAATAAGAGCTTGAATACCACTTGTAAATAATCCAAGGAACATAACAGGTATAGGAACTACTAAAGGTACTAAAGAAACAAGAACAACAACTACTAATTCATCAGCTAATATATTTCCGAAAAGTCGAAAACTAAGTGATAAAGGTTTTGTGAAATCTTCTAAGATATTAATGGGTAAAAGAATTGGAGTTGGTTGAATGTATTTACCGAAATAACCTAATCCCTTTTTTGTAAGACCCGCATAAAAATATGCTACTGATGTGAGTAAAGCTAAAGCAACAGTAGTATTTATATCATTTGTGGGTGCGGCTAACTCTCCATGAGGTAACTGTATGATTTTCCACGGTAAAAGAGCCCCTGACCAATTCGAAACAAAAATAAACAGAAACATAGTTCCAATAAAGGAAACCCATTGACCATATTCTTCTCCAATCTGGGTTTTACTCACGTCTCGAATGAATTCAAGGACATATTCGAATAAATTCTGACCGTCAGTCGGAATGGTTTGTGGATTCCGAACAGCTATAATAGATGAACCTAATAAGATAGCAATTACAACCCAAGAAGTAATAAGTACTTGGGCATGGACTTGGAAACCTCCTATTTGCCAATAGAAATGTTGGCCGACCTCGACACCAGATATATCGTATAACCCCTTTAGTGTGTTGATAGAACATAAAAGAACATTCATATTGCCCCCTGAAAGAAATAGAACTAAAAAAAAATTATTTTGATTCGACCGTCTTTTTTTTTTTATTTTAGACTTGCCTTGAGTTGTATATTTTTTTGATACCAACTTATTACAATATCCCTAATTATTTTTATCTCTTTTGTGCGATTCAGGAATAGTAACCAATTCAATAAATCTAGGAAGTCCTACAAAAATAGATTTATCTTATTATTAATCAAGGATTTCGTATAGAGTTTGAATGGCCTTCACAAATTGCAAATACTAATTTGTTAAGAATTAATCGAATTGAAGCTATAGCGTCATCATTAGCTGGAATCGAAATATCTGCGAGATCTGGGTCACAATTTGTATCAATTAAACAAATCGTTGGAATTCCTAAAGTGATACATTCTTCAAGAGCCCTGTATTCTTCTTGCTGATCAACGATTATTACAATATCGGGCAACCCTGTCATATATTTAATCCCGCCCAGATATGTTTGTAAGTGAGATAATTGTCTCTTCAACATAGCGGCATCTCTTTTCGGAAGACGGTTGAGTCCCTCCGTCTTTTGTTCCGTTCTCAAGTCCCTGAACTTATGAAGTCTAGTTTCTGTAGTGGACCAATTCGTCAACATACCACCGAGCCACTTTTTATTAACATAGTGGCACCGGGCCCTTATTGCAGCCCGTACTACTGAATCAGCTGCTTTATTTTTGGTACCAACAATTAAGAATTGTTTTCCCCTACTTGCTGCATCAAAAACTAAATCACAAGCTTCTGATAAAAAACGAGCAGTTCGAGTAAGATTTATAATATGAATACCTCTACGCTTTGATGAGATATAAGGTGCCATTCTAGGATTCCATTTCCTAGTACCATGACCAAAATGAACGCCTGCTTCCATCATCTCTTCCAAATGGATGTTCCAATATCTTCTTGTCATTTCTCCCCACACTTCCTCTCTTTTTTTTTTTTAAGAAAAAAAAAAAAAGAGATGAGGTACCCTGAAATAGAAATAAAAAATTGTTCCAATGAAACCTTATCTTCTACCTCTACCGGGGATTGGCCGTTGATATACGATCCAAGCCATTATTCATTTCTTTCTATTCGTTATTATCTTTATTATTATTATCAAATCAAATGACTGCAGATAGGTAACAGGATGAATCTGCTCTTAGAAATTGAAAAATCCTAGAAATGATTGTTCTGATATACCATTGAAATTCTTTGAAATGCAAAAATCGAATAATTCTCTGTAGTGGAACAAAATATCTCTCACTTCCCCCTCGAATAAATTCTTCTTTTTAATTTCCAAAGAAATGTTATTATGTTGTCTTGAGCGATGCGCTAATCCTTTGAATCCGGTACCAACGGGTATCATCCCTCCTAGGACAACATTTTCTTTCAGACCTTTCAGCCAATCTATACGACCTCGGAGAGCGGCTTTTGCCAAAACTCGAGCAGTTTCTTGAAAACTTGCTTCGGATATGAAACTTTGCGTATTTAGAGATGCTTTCGTTATTCCCAATAATATAGCTCGGTAATAGATCGGTTCTTCCAAAGCACGCCCCGTTCGTTCCGCTCGCAAGACTCCAATTAGCTCTCCAGGTAAAAAAACATTAGACATTCCGTCTTCTGAAACCAATACTTTTGATGTTATTTGACGTACAATAATTTCTATATGTCTATTATGGATCTCCACCCCCTGGGATCGATAAACCTTTTGTATCTTATTAACTAAAGAAATACGGCTTTGCACTATAGTGAGTTCAGCACCAATTAAAAATCCCCAAGGAATTCCAAGAATTCTTGTTATACACTCGTTCCAACCCTCAACTCTCTTTTCTAGGTTCATCGATATGGAATCAATCGAACGCACTTCTAACACTTGTTCCACTTTTGGAAGACCCTGCGTTATATCACCCGATCTTGATTTTTCATATATAAAGGTAACTAATGTATCTCCTTCATAAATGATTTCTCCATAATGGAGATGAACAGTTGCTCCTGAAGTGGCCAAATAAGGCTTAGCTAATCTTATTACTACAGAATCAACCTGAACAATTAAAATTTGACCCGATTTTAGGTGTGGTCCGTTTTTGGCTATACATACATTTTCACAAATAAACTGTCCAAGGCTAATTCTTGTGAGTGTTTCATCACAATAATTATGATAATAATTATGATGGAGAAAAAACCAAGTCAAATTGAATGTATTCAAAACCATGTTACTACACGGATCAGAATTTAAAATCCTCTCGTTTTCATCCATTAAATAATAGTTAAATACTTCAAAAGTCTGTTTTAAATTGTAAAGTTCCAAATAGTTAGTTATCGAGATCTGATTATAAGTTATTAACTGAGAAAAGGAATAAAAATTGAAAATTTGAGGGACTGCTCCTAAAGGTCCTAATGAATTCCTAATTGAAATTAGAGAATCTTTTTTAATTGATTCTTTTATCACATTATAATATTTTCCATCATTGAATGGATCCATTTGAAAACAATTAGATGCTGACAAAATTATCAAAGATTGCCGTTCTTTATTCTGATTTATATTTAACAACGTACGAATAGTTCCTTGATTTTGACTAAGGGATTGTTGAACCCTTGCCTTGGAATAAAGAGAATCCAATGGATTGCTATTGGTGTAATCAGACTCATTATTGAAGATCAATCCTGAACCTGAGGGGTCTTCCCTTTTTCTGATATACGAAATATGGGATTTCACTAAGTCTATTCTTAGGAAATTTCGAACCAAACTCAGACCATTTGTCCTTACTTCAACAAAGGAAGCGAGGGCTTCTTTGATAGAAGAACTTTTTTTGTCTTGGTCCCAATTCAACACTAAACAAGTCCGAACTAATTGAATACTTGTCCCAGAAATTCCCCGAATTGGTTTACCATTTCCATAAAGGATATAATTGACAACTTTAAGTTTCAGATTATCCCTTTCTTGCAACGAATCCTGTGGGAAAAGTGTTACTAAATTGATACCGTTTGCTATTTCATATATGATTACAGGTCGAACCAAAACAAAATACTTTTTTTTGGTAGGTGTGATCCATTGTACATAAATCCAATTTTTCAATTTTTTGAATTTCTTAGAATTTTTTTTTACCCTTTCCGGTGATATCAAAATACCACTTTGTCGGGATATCTTATCCATCTCTCCAGGAAAATGTATATTTCCAGAAAATATTTTAAGTTCAATCTTTTTTTTTTTTTTCTCCACTCGTACCAACCCGCCTACTCGGCTTCTTGTACTTAAAGTGATTGGTGTATCTACTCCAATGAGACTATTGTTCCGTACCATTATGGAACAAGATTCAGGTAAAATATGCACTTCCTCGGGAATGAAAAAAAATGGATCTACTTTTATTTGGTATTTTGGCTTAAATTCTTTGACTCCAATCAAATCTTCTTTTTTGAGGATTGAATGCACCCCTATAGTCCCATATTTAGTAATTCCTAAACTATTTCTTCTATATTGAGGATCATCAAAATAAGCAAGAATACAATTTCTATGAAAAAGACCATTTATGGGTATTTCAATCGAAATGCTAGAACGGGGCAGTAATTCTTTTTCTCGTTCTTGAAGTGATTCAAATTGAATGATGAATCTATTTCTTCGCTTCTTTGCCAATAAATCACAATTCCCTTGGAAAATGAAAGGATATATAAGATTACAATAACCCGTACATATGATTCGATTAAGTTCTGAATAATTAGGAATTCCACTTTCTTTTTTACCAAAAAGATTTGAACTCAAAAATTTGTGTCTTACTTGATCATTATTTACTGAAAGGATAGAACTAGATCTTTCTTCGACAGAAAGAGAATGAACGTTAATTTGATCTTGATCCTTATAGAGTGAAGGAATTACACGGGATCTACACCAACCTCCTGATAATACCCATAAATGACTTGTTTTTGGTAAAAGATGTACATTACTATATGTAAATTCGGGTGCATGGTACACATCGGTACTCCAATGCATTTCTCCCTCTGAGTCAGAATAAATATGTTTTCGAACCCTTTCTTTAAAATTGAAAGTGTATGTTCCCGCACGAATCTCAGCAATCACTTGTTCTGATTCTACATATTGATCATTTTGAATTAAAAGAAAACTTTTTGGTGGAATAGTAACCTTATGTAGAATATCCTCACTCTCAATAGTTACATACAAGTTTATATAACATAAAAAGGCAGGATGTCCATGACGTGTACGTGTGGGATGAACCCAATTCTCATTGAATTTTATTTTTCCATTAGAAGGAGCTCGTATATGTTCTGCAGTACCCCCTGTGAATACTCCGCCAGTATGAAAAGTTCTTAATGTTAGTTGAGTGCCCGGTTCCCCAATAGATTGACCTGCAATAATACCTACAGCTTCTCCCAATTCGACCAGATCGCCATGAGTAGGACTTCGTCCATAACATAATCGGCAGATCCAAGATGTACTCCTACAAGTAAAGGGGGTCCGAATAGATATTGGTTGTGTTTGAAAGGTTATAAAGCGATTGATAAGTCCAATACCAATATCTTGGTTTTGAATGCCAACGCATCGCGGGCCTATATATATATCGTCTGCTAATACCCGACCCATTAATGTTTGGATAAAAATCCTTTCTGGCATCATCCCATTTCGGGG